TTCCGAATTTCGAATAGTACTCAAAATCCTATGTTTTCGATTATCTAATAAATCATTTAATGAAAGTAGATTATCTTACCATTAATTTCACAACTTCCATGATCTCTTCCCGAACCAAACATGAATCTTTCGATTCATTTGGCTCTCACGCTCAATTTTTTATTTTATGGACATTCCCGTATCTTTTTTTAATATAATGAGCCTATCCTCTCTATTTCTGTTTGTATTCAAACATATCAAAACCGATACAAGAACAGAATATTAGGAGGACTCTTCCGACCAGACAAAAAATCTATAATTGTCAGCAAAGTTGTTTCTTTATTTGTTCTTTATTTCATTGAAAATAGATATTTCTATATTATAGAAATATAGAAAATTTCAATTTTATTTTGATTTCCTTTTTTATTCAAATCCAAAAATTCCCCCTTTTTATACATAACATAGGTTGCCGATTCGGCATTGGATAATATAATAAAGGGCAAGGCGCCCTTTATTTATTCTAGTAAATGGTTCAAATCATTTTATCGATATGAGTGTTCTATATCGAAAAAATTATCAACTATTCTTTTTTAAACCATTTCGTTATTAACGTAGTGGTAGAAAGAGTACCATGTTGTGCCCGGACTTCAAACAGTTTAGCTTTAACCATGTTAATGGTCTCACATTATTGGTTGGTTGATAGAGAATCAAAGTTAACTTACCAATGAATAACGAAATGCTATGGTTCTTACATATGATTTATGAATTTACTCAGAAGGAATTCGTCGAGATTATGCACTTTTTTCCTATTTATCCTATAAAAATATAGAATAACATAAATAAAGTGCAGTCGGTTAGATCCAACCTATTCGTGAAATATACAACTCGCACACACTCCCTTTCCAAAAAAAATCAATACACCAAGCACTACACTTAGATTTATTGGATTTGTTGCTAAAATATCGGTATTAAACCCGAAACTCCCGGCGGATGGCCAGTGGCCTAAGGAAACGAAAGAATCGGTTACATTGTTCATATGCTCTCCTCTTATAGATAGGACTAAGAAAGAACAGAGTTCTTTTTGTATCACTTGACTCGCCCTTTTTTTTATCGATTTCTTTTTCTTAATTTCCCGTTTTTTTTTAATGTTAATGGGAGTAGATTAAATCTATTTATTGAATTTGAGATTGAGAATTACAAAATTTCTTATTCTTTTTGAAGTATCCGATAAGATACTTATTAAGTTAGGTCCTGGGTCTCGTATCAATTGAAAAATATCTCCTTTGTTCAAACACTTCCTAAAAGAAAAATAAAAATTCCATCGTACTAAACTAAGGGCGGGAAGGAAGAAAACGAGTGAATCCACAAATTCCTCATCCTCAAATCACTCCTTCCCGGGGTATTGTAGCAACAAATACATAATTGTAGGAATAAAGTATTGATATAATTCACAGAAGCAAATGGCAACGAGTTAATAAAATAAGAAAAAAGTAGGTAACGTACTTTTTTACATTTTCATTCTAGGATTAAATTAAACAAAAGGATTCGCAAATAAAAGCGCTAATGCCACGACCAGTCCATAAATTGTTAAAGCTTCCATAAAAGCTAGACTAAGTAATAAAGTACCTCGTATTTTTCCTTCTGCTTCTGGTTGTCTCGCAATACCTTCTACGGCTTGGCCTGCAGCAGTACCTTGACCAACTCCAGGTCCAATAGAAGCAAGCCCTACGGCCAATCCAGCAGCAATAACGGAAGCGGCAGAAATCAGTGGATTCATGATGATAGGTTCCTCGCACCAAAAAAAAATGGTTAATGATACAATCAACCAATGAATTATTACTTATTTGATCACAAAAATCTATTGAGTCGAAGTAACTAAAACTTCGAATAAAATAAAAAAAATAATGAAATTAATATAGAAATATAGATAGAGATAACCCCTATATAACTAGTATATATCTAATGTCACATATACATTTGTTTCTTTCATAACGTAAACCGCCTGCATTTTCTTTTTATATTGAATCGGATTCTAGAAGAATTCTTCGAAAAATATACAGGGACTGTGACTGGCCTTATAAACATTCCATATATCTAGTGGTGACCCCCACTAACTCATCCGCCATTTCGTAATATCGTCTATCTTTCCTCCTACAACTCTAGTCGTAATATATATATGTATTTATATCTATTATGTTCCTCAACTAAGAACCAATCTTGAACTATGCATTGCCTCAATTGGGATAAGCTTAAAAATAAAGAATATTTCGAAAACTAATCAATGATGACCCTCCATGGATTCCCCTATATAAGCCGCGGCTAAAGTTGCAAAAATAAGAGCTTGAATACCGCTTGTAAATAATCCAAGAAACATGACAGGTATAGGAACTACTAAAGGTACTAAAGAAACAAGAACAACAACTACTAATTCATCAGCTAATATATTCCCGAAAAGTCGAAAACTAAGAGATAAAGGTTTTGTGAAATCTTCTAGGATGTTAATTGGTAAAAGTATTGGAGTTGGTTGAATGTATTTTCCGAAATAACCCAATCCTTTTTTGGTAAGACCCGCATAAAAATATGCTACTGACGTGAGTAAAGCTAAAGCAACAGTAGTATTTATATCATTTGTGGGGGCGGCTAGCTCCCCATGAGGTAACTGTATTATTTTCCAAGGTAAAAGGGCACCTGACCAATTCGAAACAAAAATAAATAGGAACATAGTTCCAATAAAGGGAACCCAAGGGCCATATTCTTCTCCAATCTGAGTTTTGCTCAAGTCTCGAATAAATTCAAGGACATATTCGAAGAAATTCTGACCGTCGGTCGGAATGGTTTGTGGATTCCGAACGGATATGATGACTGAACCTAATAAGATAGCAATTACGACCCAAGAAGTGATAAGTACTTGGGCATGAATTTGTAAACCTCCTATTTGCCAATATAAATGTTGGCCTACTTCTACACCTGATATATCGTATAACCCTTTGAGTGTTTTAATGGAACATGGTATAACATTCATATTGTCCTCTGACAGAAATCGAACTGAAAAAAAGAATTATTTTGATTCAACCATCTCTTTCTCGACTCATCTACTTTCATCATTAATCATATAGTTAGGATACCAAGAAATCACATAACATAATATCAATATCCCATTTTATCTCTTTTTAAAAATAAAAGACAAGAATAGTAACCGATACAATAAATCAAAATAATTAACTAATCTTATTATTATTATTCTTAATCATAACATAATCAACGACTTCTTATATAGCTAGAACGGCCCTCACAAATTGCGGATACCAATTTGTTAAGAATCAATCGGATTGAAGCTATAGCGTCATCGTTGGCTGGAATCGAAATATCTGCGAGATCTGGGTCACAATTTGTATCGATTAAACAAATCGTCGGAATTCCCAAAATGACACATTCTCGAAGAGCTGTATATTCTTCTCGCTGATCAACGATTATTACAATATCGGGCAATTCAGTCATATATTTGATCCCGCCCAGATATGTTTGCAAAGTAGATAATTTTCTCTTCAACATTGCTGCATCTCTTTTAGAGAGACGGTTGAGTTTCCCCATCTTTTGTTCTGCTCTTAAGTCTCTGAACTTATGAAGTCTCGTTTCCGTAGTGGACCAATTCGTTAACATACCGCCGAGCCATTTTCTATTAACATAATGACATCGAGCCCTTATTGCAGCTGATGCTACTAAATCCGCTGCTTTATTTTTGGTACCAACAATTAAGAAGTTTTTTCCTCGACTTGCTGCATCAAAAACTAAATCGCAGGCTTCCGATAAAAAACGAGCAGTTCTAGTGAGATTTATAATATGAATACCTTTACGCTTTGCAGAGATGTAAGGGGCCATTCTAGGATTCCATTTCTTAGTACCATGACCAAAATGAACTCCTGCTTCCATCATCTCTTCCAAATGGATGTTCCAATATCTTCTTGTCATCTTTCCCACGCTTTCTTTTTTTTTTTTTTTAACAAATAAATAATTGTTCCTACGGAACCTTCTGCCGGGATTGACCGTTGATACACAGCCCAAACCTTTCATTTTTTTTTATTACTTAACTTAATTTCTTCATTTTTTTTAGTACCCAATCAATAACTAGTAAAGTAAAAAGAAAAATATCTCCTTAAGAATTATGAATTCGCTTAAATGATTTTTCTGGTGTGTCATAGAAATTGCTTGGGGCGCAAGAACAAAAAAATTCTCTATGGTGTAACAAAATATCTCTCATTTCCAACTCGAATAGATTTTTCTTTTTGATTTCAAAATGAATGTCTTGCCTTGAACGGTGCACTAATTTTTTGAATCCAGTACCGACAGGGATAATCCCCCCCAAAACAACATTTTCTTTCAGACCCTTCAACCAATCAATACGACCCCGTAGAGCAGCTTTTGCCAAAACTCTAGCAGTTTCTTGAAAACTTGCTTCGGATATGAAACTTTGAGTATTCAGAGATGCCCTCGTTATTCCCAATAAAATTGCACGATAACAGATTGCTTCGTCTAAAGCACGCCCTGCTCGTTCCGCTCGCAACAATCCGATTAGTTCTCCAGGTAAAAAAACATTAGACATTCCATCTTCTGAAACCAACACTTTTGATGTTACTTGTCGTACAATAATCTCTATATGTCTATTATGGATCTGTACCCCCTGGGATCGATAAACCTTTTGGATCTTATTAACCAAAGAGATACGACTTTGGGCTATGGTTAACTCAGCTCCAATTAAGAATCCCCAAGGAATTCCAAGAACTCTTGGTATACGCTCGTTCCAACCTTCAACTCTCCTTTCAAGGTTCATCGATATTGAACCAATCGAGCGCACTTCTAAGATTTGTTCCACTTTTGGAAGACCTTGCGTTATGTCACCAGATCGGGATTTTTCATATATAAATGTAACTAATGTATCTCCTTCAGAAAGGGTTTCTCCATAATGTCCATGAACAGTCGCTCCTGGAGTGGCCAAATAAGGCTTAGCTGATCTTATAATTAAAGAGTCAACATGAACAATTAAAATTTGACCAGATTTTTTTATGTGTGGTCCATATTTAAATAGACATATATTTTCACAAATAAATTGTCCAATGCTAATTATTGTGGATGTCTCTTCACAATAATTGTAATGTAGAAAGCACCAATTCAAATGGGATGGATTCAAAATGATGTTATTGCATGGACTGGGATTATAAATCCTCCTATTTTCATCTATTAAACAGTATTTAAGTACTTCAAGTACTTGGAAAGTCTGTTTAAAATTGTCAAGTAGCCAATATTTGTTTAACAAGATCTGATTATGAGTTATTAAATGATAAGATGAATAAAAGTTCACTATTTTAGGTACTATTGTACCTAAGGGGCCCAACAAACCCCTAATTGGAGTTATGGGATTCGATTCTTTTGCCACATTGTTATATTTCGAACCGTTGAATGGACCAACTCGAAAACAATTGAATGATGACAAAATTATCAAAGATTGGCCTTCCTTATTTCGATTCAACAACGTACCAATAGTTCCTTGATGCTGGGTAACTAATGGAATCTTCACTTTGTAATAAAAAGGATTGATATTGGTACGATCTAATCCATTATCAGGAATCAATCCCGAACCTGCCGTATCATACCTTTTTCCGGTATAGGAAATAGTAGACTTGACTAATTCAATTCTTATGAAATCACGAATCAGATCATTTGCCCTTACTTCAACAAAGGAAGCATGAACCTCTTCCATAGAACCGTTTTTTTCTTGGTCCCAATTCAATACTAAGCAAGTCCGAACTAATTGAATACTTGTGTGATAAATTCCTCGAATTGACTTTCCATTTCCATAAAGGATATAATTGACAACTCTAAGCTGGACATTTTCTTTTTCCTGCAAGAGATCTTGAGGGAAAAGTTTTGCTAAATTTATCCCATCAGCTATTTCATATGTGACTACGGGTCGAACCAAAACAAAATACTTTTTTTTGATAGGTGTGATCCGTTGGACATAGATCCAATTTTTCGATTTTGTTTTTGATTCCTTATAATTTTTTTTTTCTGTTCCTGGTGGTATCAAAATGCCACTGTGTCTGGATATCTTATCTGTCTCTCCGGGAAAATGAATATCTCCAGAAAAGATTTTTAGTTCAATACTTTTTTTTTTTCTCTCCACTCGGACTAATCCACCTACTCGGCTTCTTGTATTTGTATTTAAAGCGAGTTGTGTATCTACTCCAATGATACTATTGTTCCGGACCATTATAGACGAAGATCCGGGTAAGATATGCACCTCTTCGGGAATAAAAAAAAACCGATCCACTTTCATTTGGTATTTCGGACTAAATTCTTTTGCTCCTCGATACTCAATCAAATCTTCTTTTTTTACTATTGAATCCACCTCCGCGGTCCCATATTTAGTAATTCCCGAACTCTTTTTTCTGTATCGTGGATCATCAAAATAAGCAAGAATACTATTTCTACGTAAAATACCATTTATGGGTATTTCAATCGAAATACCAAAAGAGGATATTAATTCTTTCTCTCGTTCTTGATCGTATTGTAATGGGATGAGAAATCTATTTCTTCGTCTTTTCGCCAAGAAATCAGAATTCTCTTGGAGAATCGAAGGGTATATGAAATTCCAATGACCATTGGATATAATTCGATCAAGTCTTGAATAATCAAGAATTTCCCTATCTTTTTTACGAGTACCAGAAGGATCCAACAATTTATGTCTTACTCGATCCTTAGTGATTGAGAGGTCAGAGCTATATATTTCGTCGACAGAAAAAGAATGAACATTCATTTGATCTTGATCCTTGTGAAGCGAAAAAGACACTATACTGGATCTGCACGGACCCCCCGCTAATATCCATAAATGACTTGTTTTTGGTAATAGATGAACATTACTATATGTATATTCAGGTGCGTGGTAGACATCAGTACTCCAGTGCATTTCTCCCTCTGATTCAGAATAAATATGTTTTCGAACCCTCTCTTTAAAATGAAAAGTAGACGTTCCGGCACGAATCTCGGCAATCACTTGTTCAGATTCTACATATTGATCATTTTGAACTAAAATCAAACTTTTTGGTGGAATATTCACACTATGTATAATATCTCGACTCTCAATAGTTACATGCAAGTCTATAGAACATAGAAAAGCAGGATGCCCATGACGGGTACGTGTGGGATGAACCAAATACTCATTGAACTTTATTTTTCCATTAGAAGGAGCTCTTACATGTTCGGCAGTACCGCCTGTGAATACTCCACCCGTATGAAAAGTTCTTAATGTTAGTTGAGTCCCCGGTTCCCCAATTGATTGACCCGCAATAATACCTATGGCTTCCCCCAACTCGACCAGGTCACCGTGAGTGGGGCTTCTGCCATAACATAATTGACAGATCCAAGATGTATTCCTGCAAGTAAAAGGGGTTCGAATATATATTGGTTGTGCTCGAAAGGTTATGAATCGATTGGCAAGTCCAATCCCAATATCTTGATTTCGAGCGG